ACAATATATCTAAATAATAGATATCTGTGTAACAATTTATGTTCTGGGGTTTACACAGACTCATATGTTTTGTTATAATTGAAATTGAGAAATATTTTTTGATTGAAAAATCAATACTGATTTGTTCTGTCTCAATTTGTATTTTGTCATTAGGAAAACACAATTTGAAATTCAAATCCCAGAATCGTTCATGAATTCGAAGTTAAGGGGTCAATAGTCAATGGTTCTAATTTCTCGTCTGAAAAATACACATTTGATTTCTCAATAGAAAAACGAGAGAATGTTTTTAGCATTGTGTATTTTCAGATACTATACAATCAATCATAAGGGATGGATCAAATCCAATCAAAAGGGGTCTTTCTTTTATTTTAGGAAATAAAGGATTAAGGAAAACAGAAGTCAAAATGCAAGTACAATAAAAATTCAGTAATCCGGGAAAAATTGCATCTATTCTATTTTGTATCATTTTGGCGGCATGGCCGAGTGGTAAGGCGGGGGACTGCAAATCCTTTTTCCCCAGTTCAAATCCGGGTGTCGCCTGAATCACCAAAAAACTCGAAATCATAATCGATTGATTGGATTGGTTTCTCAATAGTGTTTGGTAGAACCCCTTTTTGACTCTGCGACATTAATTCCACTATTATTAGTGAGGAATAATAGAAAAATTTCTTCGTATTTATAGAGATAGGGGACATAATGCACATGGATATAGTAAGTCTCGCTTGGGCTGCTTTAATGGTAGTCTTTACATTTTCCCTTTCACTCGTAGTGTGGGGAAGAAGTGGACTTTAGAAGTACTACTAATTGAGTTCAGGAATCAAACCGTCTCGATTGTTTTATAGATGATTCTGTAACGCATTTTAAACTATTTAAAATCTTTGAATTTGATTTGGAATCCTATTGGATTCCAATGGAGTAATCTAGGATAGGAATCATACTCTTTCAATCAAAGAGATATTTCATCGATTCCTGTCTTTGTACTTCGAAAAGAAAGGGATTCAGATGATTGGAAATTTATTCCAACCTAAAATTCTTCCGAAATTTTCTATTTCAATCAATGGGAATAGGCTCTTACTATCTTTATAGACTTTATAGGCGGATACTAAGGAAAACCGGACCCTTTTTCTTTTTTTTTTTCCTCTTTACTCTTCAAAAAAGAAGTCGTCTTGTTAAGCGTATACACACTTTCTATGAGAAATGATATAGAGATAGTGGTTGTTCAAGGAGAGACTGGGCAATAATAAGATCTTGCCTCGGGCGAGTTACAGACCGGGGATTTACCCTTTGGTTTCTATTCTAATTTTAGAAAGGCGGTTTATGCTTTATCGACTTATTTCATATCATGGTTCTGGCGTTAAAATAGACGAGTTTTCCCCTTCCTTATTAGTAAAAGGAAAGGAATTAGAATCCTAAGATAAGAATTATTTCAGATTGATCGGAACAAATAGATATATCAAATTGGGTCTTATGTCAATTCCATACAATATATGGAATATATGATATGGAATTAATATACACATATATGAAGAGAATATTGTAGATTGATATATAGAAACTTAAGCCTTTATCTTTATTCTAGATTACAACTTTATAGACTAAGAGATAGATAGTATGGTATAAAAATGAATTTTTATACCATACTATCTATCTCTTAGAAATTGCCGATTCTAATTATCGTGCGCTCATTTCATTTAAGTTAAGACGTGAAATTGGAATCCCTTTGATTTGACTTTGTCCATTTTTCATAAGAACTTGGAAGGAAAGTTTTATTCAATTGAATTAATCATTTTGACTGACTGTTTTTACGTAAATGATAAGTAGAAAAGCAGTAGGAACTAGAATGAATAGTGCAGTAGCAATAAATGCAAGAATATTGACTTCCATAATCTCATCAGTTTTTTACTTCGCAATAACTCGGGATTTAATCCCCTAGAGATGATAAATCTTTTGTCTATCGTCTGTAAATTCAATGAATGAATTACCTCTCGATGATCTTGAACCGGATCACTATCATGAATAACAATATCTGATCTATCAAATCAACCCGTTGTCAAGACTTGAATAGTATAACATAGGAAGTTCTTTTATCCATACCGAATTCAAATTTTGATTCCTGACTCAATTACTCCAAAATTTTATTTATCATACGTTTCCTTGTTTTTTCTATAACCCGCCTTGCGTCTTCCTTGGACAATCTTCTGATGAAGGATCATGAGATTGCCTTTCTACTTCAATTAATTACATAGTTCCAAATCTAACAAACAATAAAAGCGAAATGGAAAAATAGGAAAGCAAAAAGAAATCAAGACTTCTTTTTGCTTTGGGAATGAAAGTATATCCCTCGACACTCGTTACTGGTTCATAGAAAGGGAAAAATGCATTTTTGGATTTATTGGATCCGTCGGGACTGGCGGGGCTCGAACCCGCAGCTTCCGCCTTGACAGGGCGGTGCTCTAACCGATTGAACTACAATCCCAGGGAAATAAGGGATCTAGCAGAA